TACTTTCATACAATATCTTAATTGAATTCTATGTAATGATCAATAAATTCAGTTTAATTCTATATCGACCCGTATTAAAATTCTAGCAACAATCTACCTATTTTATAGATATTTATGCTGGAGTTGACGAACAACCAATACCAATATTAGTGTTTATTAGGGTCGAATAGAAATGGGGCGTAGCCAAGTGGTAAGGCAACGGGTTTTGGTCCCGCTATTCGGAGGTTCGAATCCTTCCGTCCCAGAGCACACCCAACCCATTATAGCATTATAAATTATAGCATTATAATATATATAATGAATGCTATATATCAGAAAAAAGATTGCCTTTTAAAATACCCTTCTGTTTAAGAGTATAATATTAAGAGTATAATATTGGATTGGAAAAGTTTTATTAGGATTCTTAATAATTCTTCTCTGAATCATATCTTTTTCACCAATTGAATCGTGTTCAAATAACACGCAGATGTAATTGAATCTATTTGTGATCCCTAAATATTAAATATTTAACCTAGAATATCTATAATTCCTTTCAGTAACAATTTTTTTCAGTAAAAGTTTTTGAGTCTATCTGTATGGGGGTCCCATATTTTTGTTATTTCGATTCCTATTTTAGCAGCCAGTATGAAAAAACAACAACCTTACCTTACACCAGTCTTTATCCACTATTTCATATTTCATTAAAAAAAGAAATTGGATTTTTTAGCTATCTAGTTTTTTAATCATTGATGTTTTAATACAAATATGGATTTATTCTAGGATGCTAGAATGTGGTCCTTACTTTAGAATGTTATTCAAATAATGATCTCGAAGCCGGAAATTTTTCAATCACTTAAATCTTTTTGATGATTTCTTATGAGTTCGTAGTACTCGAAGAAGTGTGAAATTGGTAAATTTGTCCTATCACTATCAAGTTACTTGAAGATGCAGATTCAAAAAGAAATTTTTTTTTTTTTTATTCGTGGTATTTATATTTATTATATTAAATAAATAAATAAAATGAAATAAAATATATGTATCGGGTATTGGGGATTAAATTTAATTCGTTCTGAGACTTAGTCAGAACCTAGCCATTCATATTTCATATAGAAAGAAAAAGTATAGATTACTATGTACCGACCGAACCAATGACTATTCATGATTCCATAATTGAATCAATTACATACTGGTTCCAAACTAAAGGAATGTTATGGTAAAACTTCGTTTAAAACGATGTGGTAGAAAGCAACGTGCGACTTGAAGGACACGATCCGTTGTGGGTTCTTACATCCACCATTTTTTATTATACAGGAATTATAGAGGAATGAAAGTGCTCTTGACTCGACATCGTTTCTTCTGTTTCACTCGAACTCTCATTTTTTTTTGGGGGGGGGGTGATGTAAATCGTACATGATGGAGCTCGAGTAAAAAGTATTGATTCATTTCTCGGAGGCAAGAATCTAGGGTTAGTATTAATCAATAAATTGTGACAACTTCGTAAATATATTTGTAAATCAATTTTCCATATATAAATCGAAAGGATCCAATTCAAGCAAGTTTAAAATTCAAAAGTCACTTTTTTTGAATTGGTAAAACTTTTTCGATCAAATCAAAAGTGTATTACACAAGAATCACTCAGTCATATGATTCTTTGATAGAAAGAAATCATAAAAAAGGGTATGTTGCTGCCATTTTGAAACGATTCAAAATCACCGAAGTAATGTCTAAACCCAATGATTCAAGGCAAAGATAAAGGATCCTGGAACAAGGAAATACCATTTTCGATTGTCTCAACAACTAGATCAGAATCAAAATAGATTCTAAAAGAGACAGACAAAAAGGGGTTAGAGACCACTCAATAAATCAAATACTTAAAAGGTTTCCTTGAGTTATTTGAGAGTTATACAACTTGAGTTATGAGGGTACAAATTTAGAATACGAATAATTTTTTTTTTTTTTTCGGTAGGGGAAAGAATAAGTACTTAAATCATAGTCTAGTTGGTTTGATGATTTTATGGCTATATTTGACATTATTATTCTATACATAGATATAATTTCCAATTTTCTTGAGCCGTACGAGGAGAAAACTTCTTATACGTTTCTAGGGGGGGTATTGTTCATCTATCCCAATGAGCCATTTATCGAATCGTTGCAATTGATGTTCGATCCCGACGAGAGGGAAGAGATCTTCGGAAAGTGGGTTTTTATGATCCGATAAAGAATCAAACCTATTTAAATGTTCCTGCTATTCTATATTTCCTTGAAAAGGGCGCTCAGCCTACAGGAACTGTACATGATATTTCAAAGAAAGCGGGGGTTTTTACGGAACTTACCCTTAATCACCAAACGAAATTCAATTAATGAAAAATTAATGAAATAAAATATATAAAAAAGAATATATATAAAATAAAATATATATAAAAGGAAGGTGTAGATGACTTGTAGAGAGCTTTGTATAATCTTTTCTCTGCTATTCGCTCCCCTCTCTTGTTCTATTCATATTTAATTTATTATTCCTACT